GTCTCCGTAGCTTATCAACCAAAGCATGGCACTGAAGATGCCAAGATGGCTGCTACATGCGCCCGAAGACAAAAGACTTAGTCCTAACCTTACCGTTAATTCTTGCTAGACACATACATGCAAGTATCCGCGCCCCAGTGTAAATGCCCTCGAGCCCTTACTGAGGAGAGAGGAGCGGGTATCAGGCACACACAACTGTAGCCCAAGACACCTTGCTCAGCCACACCCCCACGGGTACTCAGCAGTAGTTAACATTAAGCAATAAGTGCAAGCTTGACTTAGTTATAGCAATCCCAGGGTTGGTAAATCTTGTGCCAGCCACCGCGGTCACACAAGAGACCCAAATTAACCGTATACGGCGTAAAGAGTGGCACTATGATATCACAATGACTAGGATTAAAATGCAACTAAGCTGTCATAAGCCCAAGGTGCACTTAAGATCACCCTTAAGATGATCCTAGTACCTCTGATTGATTTAATCCCACGAAAGCTAGGGCACAAACTGGGATTAGATACCCCACTATGCCTAGCCCTAAATCTCGATGCTTGCCGTACCAAAGCATCCGCCCGAGAACTACGAGCACAAACGCTTAAAACTCTAAGGACTTGGCGGTGCCCCAAACCCACCTAGAGGAGCCTGTTCTATAATCGATAACCCACGATTCACCCGACCACCTCTCGCCAAAGCAGCCTACATACCGCCGTCGCCAGCTCACCTTCCCTGAAAGCCTAGTAGTGAGCACAATAGCCCAACCTGCTAACAAGACAGGTCAAGGTATAGCCCATGAGGTGGGAGAAATGGGCTACATTTTCTACGATAGAAAACCCACGAAAGGGGACATGAAACAGCCCCCGGAAGGCGGATTTAGCAGTAAAGCGGGACAATAGAGCCCCCTTTAAGTTGGCTCTGGGGCACGTACATACCGCCCGTCACCCTCCTCACAAGCCACCAACAACCATAACTAATAAACCTTATGGCTAAAGATGAGGTAAGTCGTAACAAGGTAAGTGTACCGGAAGGTGCACTTAGCATACCAAGGCGTAGCTATAAAATAAAGCATTCAGCTTACACCTGAAAGATATCTGCTAAGTACCGGATCGTCTTGAAGCTTACTCTAGCCCAACCATACTGCACACGCAGCAACGGAAAAAATTCACTTTACTACCTAACTAAAACATTCTTTAAACTTAGTATAGGCGATAGAAAAGAACCCCTGGCGCGATAGAAATTTTGTACCGTAAGGGAAAGATGAAATAACAATGAAAACCCAAGCAATAAACAGCAAAGATTAACCCTTGTACCTTTTGCATCATGATTTAGCGAGAACAACCAAGCAAAATGAATTTAAGCTTGCCCCCCCGAAACCCGAGCGAGCTACTTGCAAGCAGCTACCCCTGAGCGAACCCGTCTCTGTTGCAAAAGAGTGGGATGACTTGCCAGTAGAGGTGAAAAGCCTACCGAGCTGGGTGATAGCTGGTTGCCTGTGAAATGAATCTTAGTTCCCTCCTGACCCCTCTTCCTCGGACACAAACCCTAGCCCATATGTAGTGAGTCAGGAGCAATTTAAAGGAGGTACAGCTCCTTTAAAAAAGAATACAATCTCCACTAGCGGATAACTACCCAGCTTCCTCCCGTATTGTAGGCCTTCAAGCAGCCATCAATAAAGAGTGCGTCAAAGCTCCACACACAAAAATCCAACAATAACATGACTCCCTTTCCACCAACAGGCCAATCTATGTTAATAGGAGTATTAATGCTAAAATGAGTAACTGGGGCTACCCCCTCAACTAAGCGCAAACTTACATCCTCACATTATTAACAGATATGAACAATACCTCAATTAAAACAAGACTAGAGTATTGACCCGCCCTGTTACCCCAACTCAGGAGCGCACATTTAGAAAGATTAAAATCTGTAGAAGGAACTAGGCAAACCCAAGGCCCGACTGTTTACCAAAAACATAGCCTTCAGCCCACCAAGTATTGAAGGTGATGCCTGCCCGGTGACATAACGTTTAACGGCCGCGGTATCCTAACCGTGCAAAGGTAGCGCAATCAATTGTCTCATAAATCGAGACTTGTATGAATGGCTAAACGAGGTCTTAGCTGTCTCCTACAGATAATCAGTGAAATTGATCTTCCTGTGCAAAAGCAGGAATATCCACATAAGACGAGAAGACCCTGTGGAACTTAAAAATCAGCGACCACCACACACAAACATAACCCTACCAGGCTCACTGCCCTCAAACTCTGGTCCGCATTTTTCGGTTGGGGTGACCTTGGAGAAAAATAGACCCTCCAAAAATAAGACCACATCTCTTGACCAAGAGCAACCCCTCAACGTACTAACAGTAACCAGACCCAATACACTTGATCAATGGACCAAGCTACCCCAGGGATAACAGCGCAATCTCCTCTAAGAGCTCGCATCGACGAGGAGGTTTACGACCTCGATGTTGGATCAGGACATCCTAATGGTGCAGCAGCTATTAAGGGTTCGTTTGTTCAACGATTAATAGTCCTACGTGATCTGAGTTCAGACCGGAGCAATCCAGGTCGGTTTCTATCTATGATACACTTTCTCTAGTACGAAAGGACCGAGAAAGTAGGGCCAATACCACAAGCACGCCCTCTCCCCAAGTAATGTACCCAACTAAATTACCTACGGACACCCCACATTACTATTCCTAGAAAAGGACCAGCTAGCGTGGCAGAGCTTGGTAAATGCAAAAGGCTTAAGCCCTTTACCCAGAGGTTCAAATCCTCTCCCTAGCCCCCATGGCCCGTCCACATGCCCTAACTTATCTTATCATGTCCCTATCCTACGCAATCCCAATCTTAATTGCCGTGGCATTTCTAACCCTGGTTGAACGGAAAGTCCTGAGCTACATACAGGCTCGAAAAGGTCCAAACATTGTAGGCCCATTCGGACTGTTACAACCTGTGGCTGACGGGGTTAAACTATTCACCAAAGAACCAATCCGTCCATCTACTTCCTCCCCATTCCTCTTCCTTATAACCCCTATACTAGCCCTTCTTTTAGCACTTACTATCTGAATCCCTCTTCCTCTTCCATTCTCCCTAACCGACCTAAACTTAGGCCTCCTCTTCCTCTTAGCTATATCCAGCCTAGCGGTCTACTCAATTCTATGATCAGGTTGAGCCTCAAACTCAAAATACGCCCTAATCGGGGCTTTGCGAGCGGTAGCACAGACCATCTCCTATGAAGTAACACTAGCCATTATTCTCCTATCCGTAATCCTACTTAGCGGAAACTACACCTTAAATACCCTGGCCATCACCCAGGAGCCCCTCTACCTTGTCTTCTCCTCATGACCCCTTGCAATAATATGATATATTTCAACCCTTGCTGAAACAAATCGCGCTCCCTTCGATCTCACAGAAGGAGAATCAGAACTAGTATCCGGGTTTAACGTAGAATACGCTGCTGGGCCATTCGCCCTATTCTTCCTAGCCGAATACGCAAACATCATACTAATAAACACACTAACTGCCATCCTATTCCTAAACCCAAGCTCACTAAACCCCTCACAGGAATTATTCCCCATAATCTTAGCCACAAAGGTCCTACTGCTCTCTTCGGGCTTCCTATGAATCCGTGCCTCCTACCCACGATTTCGCTATGATCAACTCATACACCTGCTTTGAAAGAACTTTCTCCCACTAACACTAGCACTATGTCTTTGACACACTAGCATACCAATCTGTTACGCAGGCCTACCTCCTTACTCAAGGAAATGTGCCTGAACGTAAAGGGTCACTATGATAAAGTGAACATAGAGGTATACCAGCCCTCTCATTTCCTAAACAATACTTAGAAAAGTAGGAATCGAACCTACACAAGAGAGATCAAAACTCCCCATACTTCCTTTATATTATTTCCTAGTAAGGTCAGCTAACAAAGCTATCGGGCCCATACCCCGAAAATGAAGGTCTAACCCCCTCCCTTACTAATGAACCCCCATGCCAAACTAGTTGCCTCCTTAAGCCTACTCCTAGGGACAACCATCACAATCTCAAGCAACCATTGAATAATAGCCTGAACCGGACTAGAAATCAACACACTCGCTATCATCCCCCTCATCTCAAAATCCCACCACCCTCGAGCTATCGAAGCCACAATCAAATATTTTCTAGTGCAAGCCGCCGCCTCAACCCTAGTCCTCTTCGCAAGCATGAACAATGCATGATACACAGGACAATGAGATCTTACCCAACTAACTCACCCCACTTCATGCCTACTCCTCACAGCTGCAATCGGAATAAAACTGGGGCTAGTTCCATTTCATTTCTGGTTCCCAGAAGTACTTCAGGGCTCACCCCTAACCACTGCCCTGCTGCTATCAACAATAATAAAATTTCCTCCAATTACCATTTTATTCATAACCTCACACTCCCTCAACCCAACATTAATAACCACCATAGCAATTGCATCAGCAGCCTTAGGTGGGTGAATAGGGCTAAACCAAACCCAGATCCGAAAGATTTTGGCCTTCTCATCCATCGCCCACTTAGGTTGAATAACGATCATCATCATTTACAGCCCAAAGCTCACCCTATTAACCTTCTATCTATATTCTCTAACAACAACTGCCGTCTTTCTCACCCTAAACACAATTAAAACCGTAAAACTATCAACAATAATAACCTCATGAACAAAGACCCCCATACTCAACGCCACCCTCATACTAACCTTACTATCACTAGCAGGGCTTCCCCCTCTCACAGGATTCTTGCCTAAATGACTCATCATCCAAGAGTTAACTAAACAAGAAATAACAACAGCAGCCACAATCATTGCCATATTATCCCTACTAGGGCTGTTCTTCTACCTTCGCCTCGCATATTACTCAACAATCACACTCCCACCAAACTCTACAAACCACATAAAACAATGACACATTAATAAACCGACGGGCTCTCCAATCGCCATCACTACTTCTCTATCAATCCTACTACTACCCCTCTCCCCAATAATCCTAACCACCATCTAGAAACTTAGGATAATCCCTAAACCGAAGGCCTTCAAAGCCTTAAACAAGAGTTGAACCCTCTTAGTTTCTGTTAAGATCCGCAGGACATTAACCTGCATTTCCTGAATGCAACCCAGACGCTTTTATTAAGCTAGGACCTCCCCTAGACAGATGGGCCTCGATCCCATAAAATTCTAATTAACAGTTAGATGCCCGAACCAGCAAGCTTCTGCCTATCAGACTCCGGCACACTTTTAATGTACATCAATGAGCTTGCAACTCAACATGAATTTCACCACGGAGTCGATAAGAAGAGGAATCGAACCTCTGTAAAAAGGACTACAGCCTAACGCTTCAACACTCAGCCATCTTACCTGTGACCTTCATCAATCGATGACTATTTTCAACAAACCACAAAGACATCGGCACCCTATATTTAATCTTCGGCGCATGAGCTGGCATAGTAGGTACTGCCCTCAGCCTGCTTATTCGTGCAGAACTTGGCCAACCCGGAACCCTCCTAGGGGACGACCAAATCTATAACGTAATTGTCACCGCCCACGCCTTCGTGATAATCTTCTTCATAGTAATACCAATCATGATCGGCGGCTTCGGAAACTGACTAGTCCCACTTATAATCGGTGCCCCCGACATAGCATTTCCACGTATAAACAACATAAGCTTCTGACTACTACCCCCATCATTCTTACTCCTCCTAGCCTCTTCCACAGTAGAAGCCGGAGCCGGTACAGGGTGAACAGTATACCCCCCTCTAGCTGGCAATCTAGCCCATGCTGGAGCTTCAGTAGACCTAGCAATCTTCTCCCTTCACTTAGCAGGTGTATCCTCCATTCTAGGTGCTATTAATTTTATCACTACAGCCATCAACATAAAACCTCCCGCTCTCTCACAATATCAAACCCCACTATTCGTATGATCCGTACTCATTACTGCCGTACTATTACTACTCTCACTTCCAGTGCTTGCTGCAGGCATCACTATACTACTTACAGACCGAAACCTAAACACAACATTCTTCGATCCCGCCGGAGGCGGTGACCCTGTACTGTATCAACACCTCTTCTGATTTTTTGGCCACCCAGAAGTATATATCCTAATCCTACCAGGCTTCGGAATCATTTCTCATGTTGTAACATACTACGCAGGTAAAAAAGAACCATTTGGCTACATAGGAATAGTCTGAGCCATACTATCCATCGGATTCCTAGGTTTCATCGTCTGAGCTCACCACATATTTACAGTCGGAATAGACGTAGACACCCGAGCATACTTCACATCTGCTACTATAATCATCGCTATCCCCACAGGCATCAAAGTATTCAGCTGATTAGCTACATTACACGGAGGGACTATCAAATGAGACCCTCCAATACTATGAGCCCTGGGCTTCATCTTCCTCTTCACCATTGGAGGTCTCACAGGAATTGTCCTAGCAAACTCCTCCCTAGATATCGCCTTACACGACACATACTACGTAGTTGCCCACTTCCACTATGTCCTCTCAATAGGGGCAGTCTTCGCCATCCTAGCAGGATTTACCCACTGATTCCCCCTATTAACAGGCTATACCCTCCACCCCTCATGAACTAAGGCCCACTTTGGAGTAATATTCACAGGGGTTAACCTAACATTCTTCCCACAACACTTCTTAGGCTTAGCTGGCATACCACGACGATACTCTGACTACCCAGACGCGTACACCCTATGAAACACCATATCCTCTATTGGCTCGCTTATCTCAATAACAGCTGTAATCATGCTGATATTCATCATCTGAGAAGCCTTCGCATCAAAGCGAAAAGTCCTACAACCAGAACTAACTGCCACCAACATCGAATGAATCCACGGCTGCCCACCTCCATATCACACCTTCGAAGAGCCAGCCTTCGTTCAAGTCCAAGAAAGGAAGGAATCGAACCCTCATATGCTGGTTTCAAGCCAACCGCATCAAACCACTCATGCTTCTTTCTTATGAGGTATTAGTAAACCAATTACATAGCCTTGTCAAGTCTAAATCACAGGTGAAAGCCCTGTATACCTCACATGGCCAACCACTCACAATTTGGCTTTCAAGACGCCTCATCACCCATCATAGAAGAACTCGTCGAATTCCACGATCATGCCCTAATAGTCGCACTGGCAATCTGTAGCCTAGTCCTCTACCTTCTAGCACTCATACTCATAGAAAAACTATCCTCAAATACTGTTGATGCACAAGAAGTCGAACTAATCTGAACAATCCTACCAGCTATCGTTCTCATCCTCCTTGCTCTCCCTTCACTGCAAATCTTGTACATAATAGATGAGATCGATGAACCCGACCTAACCTTAAAAGCTATTGGCCACCAATGATACTGAAGCTACGAATACACAGACTTCAAAGATCTCTCATTCGACTCGTACATGATTCCCACAACAGAACTCCCACTAGGCCACTTCCGACTCTTAGAAGTAGACCATCGCGTTGTCGTCCCCATAGAATCCCCCATCCGCATCATCGTCACCGCAGGTGATGTACTTCATTCCTGAGCTATCCCCACCCTGGGAGTAAAAACTGACGCAATCCCAGGACGACTAAACCAAACATCATTCATCACCACCCGACCAGGAGTCTTCTACGGCCAATGCTCCGAGATCTGTGGGGCTAACCACAGCTACATACCAATCGTGGTAGAATCAGCCCCCCTCACTTACTTCGAGAACTGATCTTCACTACTATCATCCTAATCATTAAGAAGCTATGTATCAGCACTAGCCTTTTAAGCTAGAGAAAGAGGACCACCGCCCCTCCTTAATGAAATGCCACAACTCAATCCTAACCCATGATTCTTCATTATATTAGTATCATGACTAACCTTCTCCCTAATCATCCAACCTAAACTCCTATCGCTTACCCTAACCAACCACCCCTCCAACAAGACACATTCAACCACCAAGACCACACCTTGAACCTGACCATGAACCTAAGCTTCTTCGATCAATTCACAAGCCCATGCCTACTAGGAATCCCACTAATCCTCCTCTCTATGCTATTCCCCGCCCTATTATTCCCTACCCCAAACAACCGATGGATCACCAACCGCCTCACTACCCTACAACTCTGATTCGTCCACCTAATCACAAAACAACTAATAATCCCACTAAACAAAGCAGGCCACAAATGAGCTCTAATCCTGACCTCACTAATAACATTCCTACTCACAATCAACTTACTAGGCCTACTACCCTACACATTTACCCCAACTACACAACTATCCATGAACATAGCACTAGCCTTCCCCCTCTGACTTGCAACATTACTCGTAGGCCTACGAAACCAACCTTCAGCCTCATTAGGCCACCTTCTCCCTGAAGGCACACCTACCCCCCTAATTCCCGCCCTAATCATAATTGAAACAACCAGCCTACTCATCCGCCCTCTAGCCCTAGGCGTCCGCCTCACGGCTAACCTCACCGCAGGCCACCTACTAATCCAGCTCATCTCCACAGCTACTACTGCCCTACTCCCAATTATCCCAGCCGTATCCATTCTAACCGCACTAATCCTACTCCTACTAACCATCTTAGAAGTAGCTGTAGCCATAATCCAAGCATACGTCTTCGTTCTCCTCCTCAGCCTATATTTACAAGAAAACATCTAATGGCACACCAAGCACATTCCTACCACATAGTAGACCCAAGCCCATGGCCCATTTTCGGAGCAGCAGCTGCCCTACTCACTACCTCCGGACTAATTATATGATTCCACTACAACTCATCTCAATTATTAACCCTGGGCCTACTTTCCATGATCCTAGTCATACTGCAATGATGACGAGACATCGTGCGAGAGAGCACATTCCAAGGCCACCACACTCCCACCGTCCAAAAAGGCCTGCGATATGGAATAATTCTGTTTATTACATCCGAAGCATTCTTCTTCCTGGGCTTTTTTTGGGCATTCTTCCACTCCAGCCTAGTCCCAACTCCAGAACTAGGCGGACAATGACCCCCAACAGGAATTAAACCCCTCAACCCCCTAGAAGTCCCCCTACTAAACACCGCTATCCTCTTAGCCTCGGGTGTGACAGTGACATGAGCACATCACAGCATTACGGAGGGTAACCGAAAACAAGGAATCCACGCACTAACCCTGACCATCTTACTGGGATTTTACTTCACAGCACTCCAAGCAATAGAATACTACGAAGCACCATTCTCAATTGCCGACGGTGTATACGGATCAACCTTTTTCGTCGCTACAGGATTCCATGGACTACACGTCATCATCGGATCCTCATTTCTATCAGTATGCCTGCTACGCCTAATTAAATATCATTTTACATCTAACCACCACTTTGGGTTCGAAGCAGCAGCTTGATACTGACACTTCGTAGACGTAATCTGATTATTCCTCTACATAACCATCTACTGATGAGGATCTTGCTCTTCTAGTATATTAATTACAATTGACTTCCAATCTCTAAAATCTGGTATAAACCCGGAGAAGAGCAATTAACATAATCACATTCATACTAACCCTCTCCCTTGCCCTAAGCATTATCCTCACCACATTAAACTTCTGACTGGCTCAAATAAACCCGGACCCGGAAAAACTATCCCCATACGAATGCGGATTTGACCCACTCGGATCCGCCCGACTCCCATTCTCCATTCGCTTCTTCCTCAGTAGCAATCCTTTTCCTACTATTCGACTTAGAAATTGCACTCCTACTCCCCCTTCCATGAGCCGTACAACTCCAATCGCCCACCCTTACTCTAATTTGAGCCTCCACCATCATCATTCTACTTACTCTAGGGTTAATCTACGAGTGAATACAAGGTGGCCTAGAATGAGCAGAATAAACACAGAAAGTTAGTCTAAACAAGACAGTTGATTTCGGCTCAACAAACCATAGTCCAACTCTATGACTTTCTTTATGTCACTCACACACCTAAGCTTCTACTCAACTTTCGCATTGAGCAGCTTAGGACTAGCCTTCCATCGAACGCACCTAATCTCTGCTCTACTATGCCTAGAAAGCATAATATTATCCATATACATTGCCTTATCACTTTGACCAGTAGAAAACCAAGCAACATCATTCGCTCTCCTGCCCGTACTCATGCTAGCCTTCTCAGCCTGCGAAGCAGGCACAGGCCTAGCAATACTAGTGGCATCCACACGAACCCACGGCTCCGACCATCTGCACAACCTAAACCTACTACAATGCTAAAAATCATCATCCCAACAATCATACTCCTCCCAGTAACTCTCCTATCGCCCCCAAAACTTCTATGAACAAACACCACTGCATACAGCCTGTTAATCGCCTCTCTCAGCCTACAATGACTCACCCCAACATACCACCCCTACAAAAACCTAACTCAATGAACTGGCATTGATCAAATCTCATCGCCCCTACTCACACTATCCTGCTGGCTACTACCACTCATAATCATAGCGAGCCAAAACCACCTACAACACGAACCCATCGTACGAAAACGAATCTTCATTATAACCCTCATCACAATCCAACCGTTCATTATTCTAGCATTTTCAACCACAGAACTTATACTATTCTATATCTCATTCGAAGCAACCTTAATCCCCACCCTAATTCTCATCACCCGATGAGGGAATCAACCAGAACGTCTAAGCGCTGGCATCTACCTACTATTCTACACCCTAATCAGCTCCCTCCCCCTACTAGTTGCCATTCTCCACTTACACACACAAACCGGCACCCTACACCTCATAATTCTAAAACTAACCCACCCCGTCCTCACTATCTCCTGAACAGGTCTCCTATCAAGTCTTGCCCTACTAACAGCATTCATGGTAAAAGCCCCCTTATACGGACTCCATCTATGACTACCTAAAGCCCATGTCGAAGCCCCCATTGCTGGATCCATACTACTAGCTGCACTCCTCCTAAAACTAGGCGGATACGGCATCATACGACTCACCATACTCATAACACCCATTTCGAACAACCTACATTACCCCTTCCTAACCTTAGCACTATGAGGGGCACTAATAACTAGCTCGATCTGCCTGCGCCAAACTGACCTAAAATCACTCATCGCCTATTCCTCCGTAAGCCACATAGGTCTAGTCATCGCCGCAAGCATAATCCAAACGCACTGATCATTCTCAGGGGCAATAATCCTCATAATTTCACATGGATTAACCTCCTCAATACTATTCTGCCTGGCCAACACAAACTATGAACGTACACACAGCCGCATTCTCCTCTTAACACGTGGCCTACAACCCCTACTACCCCTCATAGCCACATGATGACTCCTAGCTAACCTAACAAACATAGCCCTACCCCCAACCACAAACCTAATAGCAGAACTAACAATCATAATCGCACTATTCAACTGATCCGCCTTCACAATCATTCTCACTGGAATCGCAACCCTACTAACCGCCTCCTACACCCTATTCATGCTACTAATAACTCAACGAGGGGTACTCGCTACCCATATTACATCAATCCAAAACTCCAGCACACGAGAACACCTCCTAATAACCCTCCACATCATCCCCCTACTCCTCCTAATCCTAAAACCAGAACTAATCTCAGGGATTCCCTCATGCAAGTATAGTTTAACCCAAACATTAGACTGTGATTCTAAAAATAGAAGTTAAACCCTTCTTACCTGCCGAGGGGTGGTTTAACCAACAAGAACTGCTAATTCTTGTATCTGAGTCTAAAGCCTCAGCCCCCTTACTTTTAAAGGATAACAGCAATCCATTGGTCTTAGGAGCCACCCATCTTGGTGCAAATCCAAGTAAAAGTAATGGAAATCGCATTACTCCTCAACACCTTCATAGCTCTGACACTAACAATCATCCTAACACCAATCCTACTTCCCTTCCTATCCAAAAACTTCCAAAACTCCCCCACCACCATCACTCACACAGTCAAAACCGCTTTCCTAACCAGCCTAGTGCCAATAGCCCTATTTATGCACTCAGGCATAGAAAGTATTATCTCCAGCTGAGAATGAAAATTCATCATAAATTTTAAAATTCCTATTAGCCTTAAAATAGACCAATACTCCCTAATATTCTTCCCCATTGCACTATTTGTAACATGGTCCATTCTCCAATTTGCATCATGATACATAGCCTCCGACCCCTACATCACAAAATTCTTCCACCATCTCCTAATATTCCTAATCGCCATATTAACCCTAACTATCGCTAATAACCTATTCCTCCTCTTCATCGGATGAGAAGGAGTTGGAATCATATCATTCTTATTAATCGGCTGATGACAGGGACGGGCAGAAGCCAATACAGCCGCCCTCCAAGCCGTCCTCTACAACCGAATTGGAGACATCGGCATTATCTTAAGCATAGCATGACTTGCCTCATACACAAACACCTGAGAAGTACAACAAGCCTTCACCCCAACCCAAACCCCTACACTCCCTCTCCTCGGCCTAATCCTGGCAGCAACAGGAAAATCAGCCCAATTCGGCCTTCACCCATGACTACCAGCTGCCATAGAAGGCCCAACCCCAGTTTCTGCCCTACTCCATTCCAGCACTATAGTAGTAGCCGGAATCTTCCTACTAATTCGCACCCACCCTATGCTTTCCAACAACCAAACTGCTCTCACCACATGCTTATGCCTAGGCGCACTATCCACACTATTCGCCGCCACCTGCGCAATCACACAAAATGACATCAAAAAAATCATTGCTTTCTCTACATCCAGCCAACTAGGACTTATAATAGTTACCATTGGACTTAACCTCCCACAACTTGCCTTCTTGCATATCTCAACACACGCTTTCTTCAAGGCTATACTGTTCCTTTGCTCCGGATCAATCATCCACAGCCTAAATGGAGAACAAGACATTCGAAAAATAGGGGGCTTACAAAAAATACTCCCCACAACTACCTCCTGCTTAACTATTGGCAACCTAGCCCTAATAGGAACCCCCTTCCTAGCTGGATTCTACTCAAAAGACCTAATCATCGAAAGCATAAACACCTCATATCTAAACACTTGAGCTCTCCTCTTAACCCTGCTAGCCACATCATTTACTGCAACCTACACCCTACGCATAACACTACTCGTCCAAACAGGATTTACCCGAATACCCACAACTGTCCCAATAAATGAAAACGACCGGGCAATCATTAATCCAATCACCCGCCTCGCTCTAGGCAGCATTACAGCCGGCCTACTCATTACATCCTTCATTTTACCAACAAAAACCCCCCCAATAACCATACCAACGCTCACAAAAACTGCAGCCATCATTGTCACAACCCTAGGCATCATCCTTGCCCTAGAACTTTCAAACATAACCCACACCCTAACCCCACCAAAACAAACCACCCTCATAAACTTCTCCACCTCATTGGGATTCTTCAACCCCTTATCCCACCGCCCTGCCTCTACAAACCTACTAAACAGCGGACAAAAAATTGCATCCCACCTAATCGACCTATCCTGATACAAAAAAATAGGCCCAGAAGGACTTGCTGACCTTCAACTCATAGCAACCAAAACCTCCACCACTCTCCACTCCGGACTAATCAAAACCTACTTAAGCTCATTTGCCCTATCCATCCTCATTATTCTACTAACACATAGACCTAAAACCCACTACCCCAATGGCCCCAAACCTACGAAAATCCCACCCTCTCCTTAAAATAGTTAACAACTCACTAATCGACCTCCCCACCCCATCAAACATCTCTGCTTGATGAAACTTCGGGTCCCTACTAGGCATTTGCCTACTAACACAAATCCTAACAGGACTCCTACTAGCTATACACTACACCGCAGACACAACCCTAGCCTTCTCATCCGTCGCCCACACATGTCGAAACGTACAATACGGCTGACTAATCCGAAACCTCCACGCAAACGGAGCATCATTCTTCTTTATTTGTATTTACCTACACATCGGACGAGGATTCTACTACGGCTCATACCTCTACAAAGAAACCTGAAATACAGGAGTCATTCTCCTCCTAACCCTAATAGCAACTGCCTTCGTAGGATATGTACTACCATGAGGACAAATATCCTTCTGAGGTGCTACAGTCATCACCAACTTATTCTCAGCAATCCCATACATCGGCCAAACCCTCGTAGAATGAGCCTGAGGTGGCTTCTCAGTAGACAACCCAACACTAACCCGGTTCTTTGCTCTCCATTTCCTACTTCCATTCATAATCGCAGGTCTTACCTTCATCCACCTAACCTTTCTTCACGAATCAGGGTCAAACAATCCGCTAGGTATTCAATCAAACTGTGACAAAATCCCATTCCACCCCTACTTCTCACTCAAAGACATCCTAGGATTCATTATCATACTCCTACCGCTAACAACATTAGCCCTATTCTCACCCAACCTACTAGGTGACCCAGAAAACTTTACTCCAGCAAACCCGCTCGTTACACCCCCACACATCAAACCCGAATGATACTTCCTATTCGCATACGCCATCTTACGCTCAATCCCCAACAAACTGGGAGGCGTATTAGCCCTTGCAGCATCCGTACTAGTACTATTCCTAAGCCCCCTACTTCACAAATCTAAACAACGTACAATAACCTTCCGTCCCCTCTCACAGCTCCTATTCTGAATCCTAGTTACTAACCTCTTCATCCTAACATGAGTAGGCAGTCAACCCGTAGAACACCCCTTCATCATCATTGGACAACTGGCCTCCTTAGCCTACTTCACCATCCTACTACTCCTATTCCCCGCTATCGGAGCCCTAGAAAACAAAATACTTAACTACTAAAAACACTCTAATAGTTTAACAAAAACATTGGTCTTGTAAGCCAAAGACTGAAGATCGCACCCCTTCTTAGAGTTTCCCCCTTCAGAAAAAGAGGACTTAAACCTCTATCTCCAACTCCCAAAGCTGGTATTTTACACTAAACTATTCTCTGACCCCCCCTAAACTGCCCGAATAGCGCCACGAGATAACCCTCGCACCAACTCCAACACAACAAACAGAGTTAACAGCAATCCCCAACCCGCCACCAAAAACATCCCGACCCCACAAGAATAAAACATTGCCACACCACTAAAATCCAACCGAACAGAAAACATACCCCCACTATCAACGGTAACCACCCCAGGATTTCAAAATTCAACAAGCCCCCCAACAACCCCACCTACCATAAGCACTAGAACAAACCCTACTCCATACCCAACAACCCGCCAATCCCCCCAAGTCTCCGGAAAAGGATCTGCAGCCAAAGACACAGAATAGACAAAAACCACCAACATTCCCCCCAAATACACCATAAACAACACCAAAGATACAAAAGAAACCCCCAAACTTAACAACCACCCACACCCTGCAACAGAAGCTAAAACCAAGCCAACTACTCCATAATAAGGAGAGGGGTTAGATGCAACTGCCAAACCCCCCAGGACAAAACACAACCCCAAAAAGAGCACAAAATAAGTCATGGCAATTTCTGCTTGGCCTTTTTCCAAGACTTACGGCCTGAAAAGCCGTCGTTGTTTAACCTCAACTACAGAAACTATACCTACATTTACTCTTTCTTTCCCCCCCCTACCCCCCCCACTTACGCACATATTATTATGTACTTCTATGCATTCATCTATCCTCCCCATTATACATACCAATCAATGTTCAATAGCCATTAATATTCAAGCGGGCATTCCCCCCCCCAACCCATCTCCTCCTCCAGAGGATATCCCATGCAATGGACCCCAGAATCCATTCAATAGCAGTACTAAAACCATCTCCTCGTTAGGTTATACATACCAACCTCTCTGCATACGACAGTGCTTGCCTGCCCCCCTGAATGAACTGTTGAGACATAGTCATTCAGCAATACCTGGTGCTAATCTATGATCGTCCAGTGTCCTTCAGAGTACACAAAGCTTCGTACCAGGTGGATTTATTAGTCGGTCTCCTCACGTGAAATCAGCAACCCGGTGTAGGAAAGATCCTACGTTACTAGCTTCAGGACCATTCTTTCCCCCTACACCCCTAGCCCATCTTGCTCTTTTGCGCCTCTGGTTCCTATGTCAGGGCCATACCTGGATTAGTCCTCTCAATCTGTACTTCACCGATACATCTGGTCGGCTATTTATCAACATCTCACCCGTGATCGCGACATCCGACCGTTTTGGCACCTTTGGTTCCTTTTTTTTTTCTGGCGTCTTCAATAAACCCCTCCAGTGCACCGAGGTATACCCAATCTAAGACATGTACCCTCCCTGGTATTCGTGCGGAGTTTGGCCCTCAGGGATACTCTAAGTGTCATGGTTGTAAGGTATGGGGAATCATTTTTACACTGATGCACTTTGTCGGACAACTGGCTATGGTGAGTCCACAGACTATTATCTATGTTGTTATTTAGTGAATGCTCAATGGACATGATTTTTTACTTTTCTTTCCTCTAATTTTCTAAACAAAACTAGGGAGTTTTAACTGAAAGATTAACCGTGATTTTTTCACGTATTTTATCATCATTTTATCATCATTTTTTTACATGTCAACAACAGTGATATTCCATTAAAAAAGAACATACACAACTTTGTGTTCGTATATTCGAACAACACACTATACATTATAAAAGAGACTCCCCTGAAAACAACAAACAACAACAAACAACAACAAACAACAACAAACAACAACAAACAACAACAAACAACAACAAACAACAACAAACAACAACAAACAACAACAAACAACAACAAACAACAACAAACAACAACAAACAACAACAAACCAGGCATCTT